ATAGTTCCATTTGTGGCGAAAGAGGAAATAGTAATGAAAACGAGAGTTCCAGTATAAGAACTAGTGCGGATGATAGTGATTTAACTCTAAGAGAAAGTTCTAATGATTTAGATGTAACTCAAAAATACAGGCATTTATGGGTTCAATGTGAAAATTGTTATGGATTAAATTATAAGAAATTTTTTAAATCAAAAATGAATATTTGTGAACATTGTGGATGTCATTTGAAAATGAGTAGTTCAGATAGAATCGAACTTTTGATTGATCCAGGTACTTGGGATCCTATGGATGAAGACATGGTCTCTATGGATCCTATTGAATTTAATTCGGAGGAGGAACCTTATAAAGATCGTATTCATTCTTATCAAAGAAAAACGGGGTTAACGGAGGCTGTTCAAACAGGTACAGGTAGACTAAATGGCATTCCCGTAGCAATTGGGGTTATGGATTTTCAGTTTATGGGGGGTAGCATGGGATCTGTAGTAGGCGAGAAAATCACACGTTTGATCGAGTATGCTACCAATCAATTTTTACCTCTTATTCTAGTATGTGCTTCCGGAGGAGCACGCATGCAAGAAGGAAGTTTGAGTTTGATGCAAATGGCTAAAATATCTTCTGCTTTATATGATTATCAATCAAATAAAAGGTTATTCTATATAGCAATCCTTACATCTCCTACTACGGGTGGGGTGACAGCTAGTTTTGGTATGTTGGGAGATATCATTATTGCCGAACCCAATGCCTACATTGCATTTGCGGGTAAAAGAGTAATTGAACAAACATTGAATAAGACAGTACCTGAGGGTTCACAAGTGGCTGAATATTTATTCCATAAGGGTTTATTCGATCCAATCGTACCACGTAATCTTTTAAAGAGCGTTCTGAGTGAGTTATTTCAGCTCCATGCTTTCTTTCCTTTGACTCAAACTTCAATCAAGTAGAAAAAAACTTTAATTTAATAAATTAGTAAATAAGTTCTACATTTTATTATTTATTTGGTGGTGACCAAGTAATTTTTTAGTTTATAGGAATAAAAGTCAAAATATGAAAAATGGATTTTTCTTTGGTAACATAGGTAACAGAAGATTGAATTGTAGAAAGAATCCTACGTATTCTTTTTTATCGATATTTTTAATTAGTAATCACGAAATCTCTATCAAACAAAAAAAGAGCGAATTCTTTCTATTTTTTCTGTGAAATTAGGCAAGATAAGGGAGTCCTGCATCTTTCTATATCTATATCCCCGAGAACCCCAGTTTTACTAAGAATCCCTTTATCGTATTATAACGAATTTTTCGGTAATTTGTAAGAAACTCTTTCTTTATTAAATTATTAAATTAAATATATTAAATTAAACTATTCAATTTTCTATTAAAGTTTCAAGATTATAAAATTCTAATATACATATACTAAATAAAGATTTAGAATAAATAAAAAAATAAATAAATAAATAATGAATAAAATAATAAAAAAAAGTAAAGTGGATTATCGTATATATTTCATGTAGAAACATATAGAAATGATGAATAAGACCATTTATTTACACTTTTAATTTACATTTATTATATACTTACTTAAATATATGTTTATATATGTTATATACTTCAATATACTTAAATAGAATCTATTTAATATATTATAACTATTATATATTAGTATCTCTATATAAATTAGTATTTCTACTCCTTATTATTATTATATTAGATTTATTCCTTATTAGTATCTGAGCATATACATAATATACTCTTATCTTGTATATTCTTTAGTATTATATATACTCAATACTCACTTAAGTAGAATTCTATTCTATATTAGAATAGTATAATTCTATATGAAGTAAAATATATCTTTATAACAATAACAGGTTAAAATGTTAATATAACAAAAAAGATAACGATAAATAACAGGTACAAATATTAAATCGAGGTACTCATTCTATGACAACTATCAGCAACTTACCCGCTATTTTTGTGCCTTTAGTGGGCTTAGTATTTCCGGCAATTGCAATGGTTTCTTTATCTCTTCATGTTCAAAAAAACAAGATTTTTTAGATATTATGGGATTAAATCTTATCTATTTTTTTTTTTCAAGACTTAGGTTTACTTAGGTTTACTTGGATCATAGCACAATTTTCTATCTCTATGTAGTAGAATATGGTATAACGTGTAGCTTCCTCCGAGCAGAAACCCGTATGCATAAACACGATATATGGGAAAATGAATTATAACTATTTGAAGATAAATCATTATCGGGATGAATTTCTGAAACGTAAAGTCAATCTATCTAAATGTCTGTGGATATCTATAATAAATCAAAAAAAAAAAAAAGATTTTCTTTTTTAGTTTATTTCTAAGCCATTGATGAATTACTCCTAAAGCTTCACATCATAATAGTGCTAGTCAATGAGGATTACTTCGGAAACAAAAAGATTAAAGTCAAATTTATTGGGGTTTATCTCCCAATTACAATAAAATGCAACTAGATCTAGTATAGTATGAGTTGGCGATCAGACCGTATATGGATAGAACTTATAGCGGGGTCTCGAAAACCGAGTAATGTCTGCTGGGCTTTTATCCTTTTTTTAGGTTCATTAGGGTTTTTATTGGTTGGAACTTCTAGTTATCTTGGTAGGAATCTTATACCGTTATTTCCCTCTCAGCAAATCATTTTTTTTCCACAAGGAATCGTGATGTCTTTCTATGGAATCGCGGGTCTTTTTATTAGTTCATATTTGTGGTGTACAATTTCGTGGAATGTGGGTAGTGGTTATGATCGATTCGATATAAAAGAAGGAATAGTATGTATTTTTCGTTGGGGATTTCCTGGAAAAAATCGTCGCATCTTCCTCCAATTCCTTATGAAAGACATTCAATCCATCAGAATAGAAATTAAAGAGGGTATTTATGCTCGTCGTGTCCTTTATATGGAAATCAGAGGCCAGGGGTCCATTCCCTTGACTCGTACCGATGAGAATTTGACTTTACGAGAAATTGAACAGAAAGCTGCTAAATTGGCCTATTTCTTGCGTGTACCAATTGAAGTATTTTGAAAAAATGTGAATGCTTTCTTATTCTTAGCAAAAGGGAAAAAACTAGAATTCTTGAATTCTAGTTTTTTCCCTTTTTTCTATAGCATAGCATAATTTAACTGAAGTTTCTGCCGAACTATGATTAGAACAAAAAAAAGTAAACGTACACGGACCAATCATAAAGCGAATATAGTTTTTGTCAATAAATTCTTTTTTATGAGTATGTACATCCACTTAAATCAATTTAGTAACGAAACAAGTAACAAAGCGGAATAAAGAATTTTTCTTTTTTTTTTCAATATTGGGAATTTAGTAAATATAGATCGATTCTCTCTTGTAAATCATCTTTCTTTTTTTGTTAATCAACATTTTTATCTTTTTTTTGTGCTCTTTAATTACCAACCGATTGGACCGCTTATAATGATAACTTTTCTATCTTGTTTTGACACTCATTTTTGATCATAGCATCACACTTCAGAAAATTCTATTAATTATTCCTGTACTGGGGGCTGCCTGCGAGTTTTTTTTTTCGAAATTTTTGGATATCTTGATAAACCAGGAGTTCGTTACATCTCGAAATTCGAATACTATTTATTATATATTATTTGAAAAGGCTCTTTCGTGCATTCATCCAAAGGGGACAATTGCTTCGAATTTGAGCAATTGATATATCTTTTGAAAGAATATTCTATATAAGATTCTAGTTTCTTTCTTTCTTCATTCAATTTGAAGTGGAATTTTTCTTATTCTATATTCTGTATTTCTATATTATTTTTCTGTATTCTTTCTAAATTCAAGGACCTATCGTTGTATTAAATCACAAATAAAACGGGGAATAGACTTGATAACTTGTAATAGAACTGATATTTGATAGAAATCTTAGTATCGTATAGAGAGAGGCGACGAATGAGATGAGTTCATTTCAAAATTCACAGACGAGCAAATGGCAAAAAAGAACGCATTTATTTCCCTTCTATATCTTGCATCTATAGTATTTTTGCCTTGGTGGATCTCTCTCTCATTTACGTTTAATAAAAGTCTGGAATCTTGGGTTAATAATTGGTGGAATACTAGGCCCTCCGAAATTTTTTTGAATGATATTCAAGAAAAGAGTATTCTAAAAAAATTCATAGAATTAGAGGAACTCTCCCTCTTCGACGAAATGCTAAAGGAATACCCGGAAAAACGTTTACAAAAGCTTCACGTCGGAGTCTACAACGAAACGATCCAACTGATCAAGATGAACAATGAGGGTCGTATCCATACGATTTTACATTTCTCAACAAATATAATTTCTTTCATTATTCTAAGTGTTTATTCTATTCTAAGTAATGAAGAACTTATTTTTCTTAACTCTTGTCTTCAAGAATTTCTATATAATTTAAGCGACACAATAAAAGCTTTTTCTATTCTATTATTAACTGATTTATGTATAGGATTCCATTCGCCCCATGGTTGGGAACTACTGATTGCCTCTATCTACAAAGATTTTGGATTTGCTCAGAATGATCAAATTATATCCGGTGTTGTTTCTACTTTTCCAGTCATTTTAGATACAATTTTAAAATATTGGATTTTTCGTTATTTAAATCGTGTATCTCCGTCACTTGTAGTGATTTATCATTCAATGAATGATTGAAAAATGATCGATCGACCTAATTATAATGTATAATGTTTCTTACTTTGTAACATAAGTAAAACAGTCAAAATTGTACTTATTTTTTCTACCCACCCGGTGGATTCCTTCAATATTCGAGTAAAATTATTTCAGTAAATAACAGAATCATAGATAGGGAACTATACTAGTGACTTATCCAATTTTATTGTAGAAATTTTCGGGATCAATGATTGGACCATGCAAATAAGAAATACCTTTTCTTGGATAAAGAAAGAGATTAGTCGATTCATTTCCGTATCGCTCATAATATATATAATAACTCGGGCGCCCATTTCAAATGCGTATCCTATTTTT